TTTTATTTTTTATATTTAATATAAAATTTATTAAGAATGGTTAAGGATTATTTTATATTACAAATTATATACTTATATATATATATATATAAATATTTATTATATTATATATATATATATAAATTAAATATTTAATTTATTATTTAATTAAATATTAAATTAATTTTTTTTTTAAATTAATATTAAATTAAAAAATTATTTGTTATTTAAAAAAAAAAAAAAAAAAAATAAAAAAAAATTATTAATTTATATTAAATATATAATATAAAAAAAAAAAAAAAAAAAATCTATATAAGATTTTTTAATATAAAATAAAATAATTATGTTTTTAAAAATTTATTATAAATTTATTTTACATATAAATTTTAGTATTTAATATTAATTATTTAAATAATAATTAATTTAATTTATTTGTAGTAATTAATATTAAAAATTTAAGAAATTAAGATTTAGTAATATAAGAATTAATAACTAATTTTGTGCCAGCAGTTGCGGTTAAACAAAAGTTAAATTAAATTATTTCAGTTTATAATAAATAAATAGTTATCATTAAAATAAATATTAAATTATTAAGTGAAATTTTAATTTAATTAAATTTTATTTAATTTTTATGATTTAATAAATTTTAATATAAACTAGGATTAGATACCCTATTATTAAAAATTTAATTTATAATACTAAAATAGTAAATAATAATTTATTGAAACTTAAATAATATGGCGGTATTTTAGTTCATTTAGAGGAATCTGTCTAATAATTGATAATCCACGAATAAATTTACTTAATTTATAATTTTGTATATCATTGTTAAAAAAATATTTTTTAGTAAAAATAATATTTAAAATTTAAAATTATAATTTAAATCAGATCAAGATGCAGAGTATAATTAAGAATATGATGGATTACATTAAAAATATTTAAATGAATAATTTTATTGTAAAATAAATTTGAAGGTGGATTTAAATGTAATTTTAATTAATTTATTAAAATGATTATAAATTAAAATATGTACATATTGCCCGTCACTTTCATTTAAAAATTGAAATAAGTCGTAACAAAGTAGAAGTACTGGAAAGTGTTTCTAGAAAGATCAAATTAGAGCTTGTAATAAGTATTTCATTTACATTGAAAAGAAATTAAAAATTAATTAATTTGAGGGGTAAAATTAATAATTTAAGTTTAATAAAAAAAATTTTAATATTAAAAAGAAATAATGGGGGTTTGAGTATTTTTAATAGAAAAAATTAATATATTTATAGTTAATTATTACTGTAAAGGAATTTATAAATAGTTGAAATTAATTAATAAAAAAGTAAATTTAATTTATTGTATCTTGTGTATCAGAGTTTATTAAATAATAATAATTTATTTAAATAAATCTCGAATTTAAAAGAGTTAATTAATTATAAAAGTTAATGTTGTATAATTATTTTTAATAATTAATTAGAAATGAAATGTTATTCGTTTTTAAATATATCTAGTTTTTTTAGAAAAAAATTTAATTTTAAATTTAAATAATTTTATAATTTTTTTTATTAATTATAAAAATTTAAAATTTAATAATTTAGGGGATAAGCTTTAAATTAAATTTTTATAATTAAAATTAATTTAAAATTAAAATTTTTAATATTTATATTGTTTATAAATTATAATTTATTATAAAAAATTTTAATTACAAATAAAATTTAAATAAAAATTTAATTTTTTATAAAAGAAATAATTTATAATTAAATAAAATTAGATATAATGATAAAATTAGTATAATATTATAAATAAAGTTAAATATATTAATTAGATAAATTAAAGGAATTCGGCAAAATTTTATATTCACTTGTTTATCAAAAACATGTCTTTTTGTTAATAATTTAAAGTCTAATCTGCCCACTGATAATTAATATTAAAGGGCTGCAGTATATTGACTGTACAAAGGTAGCATAATCATTAGTCTTTTAATTGAAGACTTGTATGAAAGATTTGATGAAATATAAACTGTCTCTAATTTAATAATAGAAATTAATTTTTTAGTTAAAAAGCTAAAATATAATTAAAAGACGAGAAGACCCTATAGAGTTTTATATTTTATTTATTTTATATTTATTATATAAATAATTATATAAAATAAATAAAATATTTTGTTGGGGTGATAGAAAAATTTAATAAACTTTTTTTTTTTTTTTACATAGATAAGTGGTTAATTGATCCATTATTAGTGATTAAAAGAAAAAATTACCTTAGGGATAACAGCGTAATTTTTTTTTTTAGTACATATAAGAAAAAAAGTTTGCGACCTCGATGTTGGATTAAGATAAAATTTAAATGCAAAAGTTTAAAATTTTGATCTGTTCGATCATTAAAATCTTACATGATCTGAGTTCAAACCGGTGTAAGCCAGGTTGGTTTCTATCTTTAATAAATATAAATATTTTAGTACGAAAGGATCAAATATTTAAAATAGTTTTATTTTTATTGAATTTTATTAATTTTTTGTTATAACTATTTTGGCAGAAAATTGTGATGATTTTAGAAGTCATATATATATATATATATTATATATAGATAGTATATGATATGATTAGATTTGTTTAATATTTTAGTTGGGATATTAGTATTAATTATTGGGGTTTTAATTGGTGTTGCTTTTTTAACTTTGTTAGAGCGAAAAGTTTTAGGTTATATTCAAATTCGAAAAGGTCCTAATAAAATAGGTTATATTGGTTTATTACAACCTTTTTGTGATGCTATTAAATTATTTTCTAAGGAACAAGTTTATTTAAATTATTCTAATTATTTAGTTTATTATTTTTCACCTATTATAAGATTTATTTTATCTTTAATGATTTGAATATTAATTCCTTATATATTTAATATAATTATATTTAATTTAGGGATTTTATTTTTTTTATGTTGTACTAGAATTGGTGTTTATGCTTTGATGATTGCTGGGTGATCTTCTAATTCTAATTATTCTTTATTGGGGGGTTTACGAGCAGTTGCTCAAACTATTTCTTATGAGGTTAGAATATCTTTAATTATAATATCTAGAATTATTATAATTATAGATTTTAATTTAATAAAATTTTTTAATTATCAAATTATAATTTGATTTATTTTTTTAATGATACCTTTAAGATTATGTTTTTTATCTTCATTAATAGCTGAAACTAATCGTACTCCTTTTGATTTTGCTGAGGGAGAGAGAGAGTTAGTTTCTGGGTTTAATATTGAATATAGAAGAGGGGGATTTGCTTTAATTTTTTTGTCTGAGTATTCTAGTATTTTATTTATAAGTTTATTATTTGTTATTTTATATGTGGGTGGTTATGATTTAACTTTATTTTTTTATTTAAAATTAGTTTTTTTGTCTTTTTTTTTTATTTGAGTTCGTGGGACATTACCTCGTTATCGTTATGATAAATTAATATATTTATGTTGAAAGAGATATTTACCTATTTCTTTAAATTTTTTATTGTTTTTTATAGGATTAAAAATATTTTTAGGTTATAAAATAAATTTAGTACAAATTAATAGAATAATTATTCTTTCTTATGTTTTCAAAACAAATGTTTTAACAATCTCATTAATTAATTAGTTATTAAAAATTAAATTATCTCATATTTTGTTTATAATTGGGTTAATAATAAAATATAAAAAATATAAAATTGTTAATAATTGTCCTGTAATAATATAAGGAGCTTCTACTGATCGTGCTCCAATTCAAGTTAATAAAATAATAATTGTAATTATTGATCAAAATAAGATTTGATTTATAGGGTAAAATTGAATTCCTTGAATTTTTTTATTGAATGTAAATGGTAAAATAATTAAAATTAAAATAGATATAACTAAAGCAATAACTCCTCCTAATTTATTTGGAATAGATCGTAAAATTGCATAAGCAAATAAAAAATATCATTCTGGTTGAATATGAATTGGTGTTACTAGTGGATTAGCTGGAATAAAATTATCGGGATCTCCTAATAAATATGGGTTAATTAATGAAAGTAATGTTAATATTAGAATTAGAATAATAAATCCAATTAAGTCTTTAAATGTAAAAAATGGGTGAAATGGAATTTTATCTAGATTTCTATTAATTCCGAGAGGGTTATTTGATCCTGTTTGATGTAAAAATAATAAATGAATTATTGTTAATATTATAATAATAAATGGAAATAAAAAATGAAAAGTATAAAATCGAGTTAATGTTGCATTATCGACAGCAAATCCTCCTCAAATTCAATTTACTAATATTGTTCCTAAATAAGGAATAGCAGATAATAAGTTAGTAATTACTGTTGCTCCTCAAAATGATATTTGTCCTCATGGTAGTACATAACCTATAAAAGCTGTAGCTATTAATAAAAATAAGATAATAACTCCTACTATTCAAGTATATATAAGGTTAAATGATTCATAATAAATTCCTCGTCCAATATGTAAATAAATACAAATAAAAAAAAAAGATGCTCCATTAGCATGTAAAGTTCGAATTAATCAACCATAATTAACGTTTCGACAAATATAATTTACACTATAAAAAGCTATTTCAATATTAGCTGTATAATATATAGTTAAAAATAATCCTGTAATAATTTGAATTATTAAACATAACGCTAAAAGAGATCCCATATTTCATCATGAAGAAATATTAGAGGGTGAGGGTAAATCAATTAAGGAGTTGTTAATAATTTTAATAATTGGGTGAGTTTTACGGATAGGTTTAAATATTTTTATCATTAGTTATTTATTAATTTTAAAAATAAGATCGTAATGGCCCAAAAAAAATATTAGTAATTTTTACTACTGCAACAAGAGCAATAAATAAATAAATAATTATTATTAAAGTTAATATATAGGTTTGTTCATTATATAGTTTTGATAAATTAAAATTAAATTCATTATTGAAAAATAAAAATAAATTAAAAAAATTATTTATTTCGTCATTAAATGAAAAATTTATTCAAATTAAATTATTTTTATAAAAAAATCTAATAATTAATATAATAGTTAATAATAAAAAAAATCTTTTATTAAATGGGGAAATTTTAAATAGTTCATTTGAGGCAATTCTTGAAACATAAATAAATAAAACTAATAATCCTCCTAAAAAAATTAAAAATAAGATATAGGAAAATCAATAAGTATTAATTAATATTCTTGATAAAATACATATAAAAAGAGTTTGAATTAAAATTAATAATCCTATTGAAAATGGGTGATTTAAAAAAAATATAAAAATTGATAAAAAAATTAGGGAAAATGATAAAAATATTTTAATAATTTCAAAGAATAGTTTAAGAAAAATAATAATTTTGGAGATTATAGATAAAGATATTCTTTTTCTTTGAAGTTTTTAAAGAATTTTCTTATTTTTGATTTACAAGACCAAGGTTTTTTTTAAACTATAAAAACAAATGATAGTTAATATATGATTAGTAATTTTTTTAATATTTTTATTTGGGAATATAATTTTTGTTTCTAAACACAAACATTTATTAATTGTATTATTAAGATTAGAATTTATAGTATTAAGTATTTTTTTTTTTTTAATAATATATTTAATAATATTGGATTATAATATATATATATTAATGGTTTTTTTAGTTTTTTCGGTTTGTGAGGGGGCATTAGGGCTTTCTATTTTAGTATCTATAATTCGAACTCATGGTAATGATTATTTTCAAAGATACAATTTAATTTAAGATGATAAAATTTTTATTTATAATTTTTTTTATAATTCCTTTATGTTTTAAAAAAAATATGTTTTGAATGGTTCAATTAATAATAATAATAATAATAATAATATTTATAAATTTAACTTTAAATATTACGTATTTTTCTAATTTAGGGTATATAATAGGTTGTGATTTAATTTCTTATGGTTTAATTTTATTGAGAATTTGAATTAGAAGATTAATAATTATGGCAAGAGAAAGTTTATATAAAAGAAAATTTTATGATAATTTTTTTTTATTTAATGTTGTAATATTGATAATTATATTATATTTAACTTTTAGAGTAATAAATTTATTTATATTTTATTTATTTTTTGAGGGGAGCTTGATTCCTACTTTAATGTTAATTATTGGGTGAGGGTATCAACCGGAGCGAATTCAAGCGGGTATATATTTATTATTTTATACTTTATTTGTTTCTTTACCTTTATTATTAGGTATTTTTTTTATTTATAGAAAAATAAGAAGAATAATAATTTATTTTATAAAATTTTATGATTATAATATATTATTATTATATATAAGAATAATTATAGCTTTTTTAGTTAAAATACCTATATATTTTACTCATTTATGATTACCTAAGGCTCATGTAGAAGCTCCTGTTTCTGGGTCTATAATTTTAGCTGCTATTATATTAAAATTAGGTGGCTATGGATTATTGCGTATTTTAATTATTTTACAAAGGGTTAATTTAAAAATAGGTTTTATTTGAGTTGTAATTAGATTAATTGGGGGTTTATATATTAGATTAAAGTGTTTTTGTCAAGTTGATATAAAATCTTTAATTGCTTATTCATCAGTCGCTCATATAAGATTAGTAATTGGTGGTATTATAACTATAAATTATTGGGGATTTATTGGGGCTTATATTTTAATAATTGGTCATGGGTTATGTTCTTCTGGTATGTTTTGTTTATCTAATATTAGTTATGAACGGTTAGGGAGACGAAGATTATTTTTAAATAAGGGGATAATAAATTTTATACCTTCAATAAGAATATGATGATTTTTATTTATGTCTTCTAATATAGCTGCTCCACCTTCTTTAAATTTAATAGGTGAGATTAGTTTAATTAATAGATTAATTAGTTGATCATGATTAAGAATAATTATATTAATGGGAATTTCTTTTTTTAGAGCTGGTTATAGATTATATTTATATTCATACACTCAACATGGGAAATATAATTTAGGTGTTTATAGATTTTATGGAGGGGTGTCTCGAGAATATTTAATGTTAATATTACATTGATTACCTTTAAATATTTTAGTTTTAAAAATTGATTACAGAATAATTTGATTTTACTTAAATAATTTAATTAAAATATTGATTTGTGGTGTCAAAAATATGGGTATATAAATCATTTTAAGTTATATATAAACAATCTATTTGTTTTATTAGATTTTTTTTTTTATTTTTTTTTATATTAATTAATTTTTTTATGATAATTTATTTTATTATAAATAATATAGTTATATTATTAGAGTGAGAAATTATTTCTTTTAATTCTATAAATATTGTTATGTCTATTTTATTAGATTGGATATCTTTATTATTTATAATATTTGTTTCTTTAATTTCATCTTCTGTTATTTTTTATAGAAAAAGATATATAAGTTCAGATTTAAATTTAAATCGTTTTATTATTTTAGTTTTATTATTTGTTTTTTCTATAGTTTTATTAATTATTAGACCTAATATAATTAGAATTTTTTTAGGTTGGGATGGTTTAGGGTTAGTTTCTTATTGTTTGATTATTTATTATCAAAATATAAAGTCTTATAATGCTGGTATATTAACAGCTTTATCTAATCGAGTTGGAGATGTAATGATTTTAATGTTAATTTCTTGAATAATAAATTATGGGAGTTGAAATTATATTTTTTATTTAAATTTTATAAGTAATGATTATTCTATAAAAATTATTGGGGTTTTAGTTATTTTAGCTGCTATAACTAAAAGAGCTCAAATTCCTTTTAGAGCTTGATTACCTGCAGCTATAGCTGCTCCAACTCCTGTTTCTGCTCTAGTTCATTCTTCTACTTTAGTTACTGCTGGTGTTTATTTATTAATTCGTTTTAATAATTTGTTATTAGATATATTTTTTTTTAAAATATTATTATTATTATCTGGATTAACAATATTTATAGCTGGTATTTGTGCTAATTATGAATATGATTTAAAAAAAATTATTGCTCTTTCTACTTTAAGACAATTAGGTTTAATAATAAGAATTTTAAGAATAGGGTATGGGGATTTAGCTTTTTTTCATTTATTAACTCATGCTATATTTAAGGCTTTATTATTTATATGTGCTGGTGTAATTATTCATATAATAATAGATAATCAAGATATTCGTATAATAGGTGGTATTAGAATATTTATTCCGTTAACTTCTTTATGTATAAATATTTCTAATTTAGCTTTATGTGGTATTCCTTTTTTAGCTGGGTTTTATTCTAAGGATATTATTTTAGAAGTAGTTAGAATAAGAAATTTAAATTTATTTGTTTATTATTTATATTATGTTTCAACAGGTTTAACTATATTTTATACTTTGCGATTATTAATATATTTAATAATTAATGATTTTAATTTATTATCTATTTACAATTTATATGATGAAGATTTTATTATATTAAAGAGAATGTTTTTATTATTATTAATGAGATTAGTTTCAGGGAGATTATTAAGTTGATTAATTTTTTCTTATCCTTATATGATTTATCTTTCTTTTAATATAAAAATAATAGTTATTTATGTTACGTTAATTGGTATGTTTATAGGATTTGTAATTAGAAATATGGGTATTTATTCTATTAATAAGTTTTTAATAACATATAATTTAAGAATTTTTTTAACTGTTATGTGATTTTTACCTGGTTTATCTACTTATATAATAAATTATAGTTTTTTAATTTTAGGACAAAAATTATTAAAAAATATTGATATAGGTTGAGGAGAAATTTATAAAAGTCAGGGTATTTATAATATTATAAAAAATTATTCTATAATTTTTTATGTTTATCAATTAAATAATTTTAAAATTTTTTTATTTAGATTTATTTTATGAATAATAATTTTTATTTTTATATTAATATTATAGTTAATTTAAATAGCTTAAATAAGAGTATAATATTGAAGATATTAGGGTGATTTATTAATCTTTAAATATAGGTAATATATATATATATATATATATWTATAAAAATATATATTTTATTTTTACAGTGAAAATGTAATGTTTTAATAATTAAACTATATAAATTATATAAATAAGAAATATTAATGATATTAATCACTATAAATTAAGTTAGCAGCTTAATTAATATATATTTCTAATTGGAATATATATTCAATTTTATCATTAACAGTGATATACCTCTATTTGGTTTCAATTAATAAATAAGGAGTTTTATTAAACTCTATCTTTTAGGTCGAAACTAAATACAAAATTGCTTCTTATTTAAGATAAATTGAATTTCAATGTTTTTTGAATGCAAATCAAATGTTTTTTTTAAACTWTWWTYYTWWWAWWKTATTGATTTTTTTTTAATTAATTCAATTTAATATATTTTGATTTCATTCATGATATAAACCAATTAATAATATAATAATAAAAAAAAATCTAGTTTTATATCAGATTATAAAATTAACTATTTTAAATGTTGGAATTAGTGGGAAAATAAGAGCAATTTCAACATCAAAAATTAAAAAAATTATAGTAATTAAAAAAAAGTGTAATGAAAATGGAATTCGAGCTAAACATTTAGGATCAAATCCGCATTCAAATGGGGAACATTTTTCTCGATCTAATAATGATTTTTTTGAAATAATAAATGAAATTATTATAAATAAATTTGAAATAATTATTATTATTAATGAGAGGATTATTAAAATAATGATTATTTATATTAATAAATTATTAATCTTTTTGATTGGAAGTCAAATATACTAAATATATTATATAAATAATTAATTTCCTCATCAATAAATAGAAATATAGAGGAATAATCAAACAACATCTACAAAATGTCAATATCATGCTGCTGCTTCAAATCCAAAATGATGGTTTTTTGAAAAGTGATTACTTAAATGACGAAAAAAACATGTAGTTAAAAAAATTGTTCCAATAATAACATGAAGACCGTGAAATCCTGTTGCTATAAAAAATGTTGATCCATAAATTCTATCAGCAATGGTAAATGGAGCTTCAATATATTCATAAGCTTGTAAAATTGTAAAATAAATTCCTAAAATAATAGTAATAAATAATCTTTGTGATGTTTGTGTGAAATTATTTTCTATAAGTGCATGATGAGCTCATGTTACAGTAATTCCTGATGTAATTAGAATGATTGTATTAAGAAGGGGAATTTGAAATGGATTAAATGGAATAATTCTTAGTGGGGGTCATATAGCTCCAATTTCAATATTTGGGGATAAACTACTATGAAAAAATGCTCAAAAAAAAGAAACGAAAAAAAAAATTTCTGAGACAATAAATAAAATTATTCCTCATCGCAATCCGTTAGATACTAAAATAGTATGTTTTCCTTGGTATGTTCCTTCTCGGCAAACATCTCGTCATCATTGATATATTGTTAATAATACAATTAAATATCCTAATAAAAAAAGGTTTATATTAAAATTATGAAATCATTTAATTAATCCTGTAACTAATGTTATAACTCCAATAGCTCCAGTTAATGGTCATGGTCTATAATCTACTAAGTGATATGGGTGGTTATGATTTATTGACATTAATTAACTTCTCTAGAATAAAGTGTACTAAGAATAGTAATTACATAAGCTTGAATAATAGCTACAGCTGATTCTAAAATTAATAATAAAATTTGAATAAAAATTAAAATAATTAAGAAATAATTTGATATATTAGTTCCTGTATTTCTTAAAAGAGTTAATAGTAAATGTCCTGCAATTATATTGGCTGTTAAACGAACTGCTAAGGTTCCAGGTCGAATAATATTTCTAATTGTTTCAATTAAAACTATAAATGGTATAAGAATAGTTGGTGTACCTTGAGGGATTATATGAATAAATATATGTTGAGTATTATTAATTCATCCATAAATTATAAATCTTAATCATAGGGTTAAAGATATTGATAATGAGATATTTAAATGACTAGTTCTTGTAAAAATATATGGAAATAATCCTAAAAAATTATTAAATAAAATAAAAAAGAAAAGTGAAATAAAGATAAATGTTGAACCTTTAAATCTATTATTTCCTAATAGTGTTTTAAATTCATTATGTAATTTATTTGAAATGAAGTTTCATAACATGAAGTGTCGATTAGGAATTAATCAAAAAGAATATGGGATAAATATTAATCCAATAAAAGTTCTAATTCAATTTAATGGTATGTTAAGAATATTAGTAGATGGATCAAAGATTGAAAATAAATTATTTATCATTTTCAATTTTGGTTATTAGAAATTTTAATTTTTTTTAAGTTATTTATTTTAATTAATTTATAATTAAAAATATAAAAGTTTATAATGATAAAAATTAAGAAAATACAAATAAAAAAAATAAAGAAAAAAATTCAATTAATTGGTATTATTTGAGGAATAAAAGAATATTACTTTGTAATAATTTAAATTTGACATATTTATGTTATAAATTAACTAATTCTTTCATTAGAGGTAATTGCCAATTTACCATGAAGTGGTTTAAGAGACCAATACTTGCTTTCAGTCATCTAATGAATAATTATTAATTCAATTAATAAAATTTTTAATTGAAATTCTTTCAATTACAATAGGTATAAATCTATGATTAGCTCCACAAATTTCTGAACATTGTCCAAAAAAAATTCCTGGTCGGTTAATAAAAAATCTTGTTTGGTTAAGACGACCTGGATTAGCATCTACTTTAACCCCTAAAGAAGGAACTGTTCATGAATGAATAACATCAGTAGCTGTAATTAGAATACGAATTTGATTATTTATTGGTAAAACAACTCGATTATCAACATCTAAAAGACGAAAATTATTAATATTTTCATTTGAATTATTTATATATGAATCAAATTCTACATTATTAAAATCGGAATATTCATAACTTCAATATCATTGATGACCGATTGATTTTAGTGTAATTAGAGGATTATTTAATTCATCTAATAAATAAAGTAGTCGAAGAGATGGTAAAGCAATAAAAATTAAGGTAATAGCAGGTAAAATGGTTCAAATTAATTCAATTATTTGTCCTTCTAATAAAAATCGATTAATATAAGAGTTAAAAAATAAATTTAATATTAAATATCCAACTAAAATTGTAATTATAATTAAAATAATTAAAGTGTGATCATGAAAAAAAATAATTTGTTCTATTAATGGTGATGCTCTATTTTGATAGTTTAAGTTTGATCATGTTGCCATTTCTAAAAAAAGGATAAACCTTTATAAATGGGGTTTAAATCCATTACATATAATCTGCCATATTAGAAGTTAGTTAAAATTGGTAATTCATTATAAGAATGTTCTGATGGAGGTAAATTTTGATATCATTCAATTGAAGATGGTATATTTAATGGGAATAAAATAATACGTTGATTAATTATAGACTCTCATACAATAATAATTATTATTATTATAGAAATAAGAGAGATATAAGATCCAAATGATGAGATAATATTTCAGGATACAAAACTATCTGGGTAATCTGAGTAACGTCGAGGTATTCCAGCTAAACCTAAAAAATGTTGTGGAAAAAATGTTAGATTTACTCCAATAAATATGGAGATAAATTGAATTTTTAATAAATAATTATTTATTATTAATCCAGTAAATAATGGGTATCAATGAATAAATCCTCCTATAATAGCAAATACAGCTCCTATTGATAAAACATAATGAAAATGAGCCACTACATAATAAGTATCATGTAAAGTAATGTCAATAGAAGAGTTAGCTAAAACAACTCCTGTTAATCCTCCTACTGTAAATAAAAAAATAAAACCTAATCCTCATAATATAGAGGGACTATAGTTAATTTGTGTTCCATGTAATGTAGCTAATCAACTAAAAATTTTAATTCCTGTGGGAACAGCAATAATTATTGTTGCTGATGTGAAGTAAGCTCGAGTATCAATATCTATACCTACTGTAAATATATGGTGTGCTCATACAATAAATCCTAATAATCCAATTGCTATTATTGCATAAATTATACCTAAACATCCAAATGTTTCTTTTTTTCCTCTTTCTTGGGAGATAATATGAGAAATTATACCAAATCCAGGTAAAATTAAAATATATACTTCAGGATGACCAAAAAATCAAAATAAGTGTTGGTATAAGATTGGATCACCTCCTCCTGCTGGATCAAAAAATGATGTATTAATATTTCGATCAGTTAATAATATTGTAATAGCTCCAGCTAATACTGGTAAAGATAAAACTAATAATAAAGCTGTAATTCCTACTGCTCATACAAATAAAGGTATTTGATCAAATGATATTCCATTAACTCGTATATTAATAATTGTTGTAATGAAATTAATAGCTCCTAAAATAGATGAAATTCCTGCTAAATGTAGTGAAAAAATTGCTAAATCAACTGATGATCCTCCATGTGCAATATTTGATGAAAGTGGGGGGTATACTGTTCATCCTGTTCCTGCTCCATTTTCTACAATTCTTCTAGAAATTAATAATACTAATGATGGTGGTAATAATCAAAATCTTATATTATTTATTCGTGGGAATGCTATATCTGGTGCTCCTAATATAAGGGGAACTAATCAATTACCAAATCCCCCTATTATAATAGGTATAACTATAAAAAAAATTATAATAAAAGCATGAGCTGTTACAATAGTATTATAAATTTGATCATCTCCAATTAATGATCCTGGATTCCCTAATTCAGTTCGAATTAATAAACTTAAAGAAGTTCCTACTATTCCTGCTCAAATTCCAAAAATAAAATATAAAGTACCAATATCTTTATGATTTGTTGAGAATAATCATTTTCGCTAATAAAATGGCTGAGTTATATAAGCGATAAATTGTAAATTTATTAACGAGAAATTTCTCTTTTATTAGTCTTATATTCAATTATGATATGAAATTGCAAATTTTAARKTKTAWRKWRWATAYAAATTACTAAGGCTTAAAGAAAGTTCTTTATAAATAATTTTGAAGATTATTAGTTTAATTTAACTTAAAACCTTAAAAAAAAAATAAGGTTCTAATAATTATACCTAATAATGAAATAAATCTAGAAATATTAATAAAAATTATAATATTATTTTTAATAAAAATTTTATATCATTTTAATTTAATAGAATAAAATATAAAAGATGAATAAATAATTCGAATATAAATAAATAATATAATTAATCTTGATATTGTAAAAATAAAAGAAATAATAAATAAGTTATTAATTAATAAATAATTAATAATTATTCATTTGGGGAAAAATCCTAAAAATGGTGGTAATCCACCTAAAGATAAAAAATTAATTAAAATTGAAATTTTAATTGAAAAATTTAAATTTAAGTTAAATATTTGATTAATATAAAAAATATTAATAATATAAAATAAAAAACATATAATAAAAATAAATAATGAATATAATAAAAAATATGTTATTCACAAATTTTCTCTAATTGATAATGCTGATAATATTCATCCTAAATTATTAATTGATGAGAAAGCTATTAATTTTCGTAGAGATGTTTGATTAAAACTACTAATAGTTCCAATTAAAACGTTAAAAATTATTACTAAAAATAAAAATTTTAAGTTTATATAATAAGATAGTAAAATTATAGGAGAAATCTTTTGTCATGTTATTAAAATAAAACAATTAAATCAAGATAATCCTTCTATAATATTAGGGAATCAAAAATGAAAGGGAATAGATCCTATTTTTATTAATAATGATGAATTAATAAGAATAGAAATAATATTATTATTAATAAAGTTTTTTAATAATAATAAATTTAATAAAATAGAAAATAAAAAATTAATAGATGCAATAGATTGTGTTAAAAAATATTTTAAGGATGCTTCTGAGTTTAATAAATTATTGGGGTTTGATATTAGGGGGATAAATCTTAATAAATTAATTTCTAAACCAATTCAACAACCTAATCATGAGTTTGATGAAATAGAAACTAAAGTTCTAAAAAATAAAATAAATAAAAAAAATATTTTATTAGAATTTATTATAAATAAAATTTAAAATAGAAATTTAACTTAATGAGTTTTACTCATATTAAATAATTATATTTTGGTGTAAGATGCACAATAATTTTTGAAATTATAAGGTATAGTTTAATTCTATAAAATATAATAAAGGTAAAATTTTACATAATTTATCCTATCAGAATAATCCTTTTATCAGGCACTTTATTTTTAAAAAAAAGGGATTTCCTTTATATTTGGGGTATGAACCCAAAAGCTTATTTTAGCTTATTTTTAA